GGGACAGTTCTAGTTACAGTAATGTTGATCATTTAGTCGACATCAGGGACATTCGGAATTTCGGCGCGGATGGTACTTTTTTAGTTAGGGATAGTAATAGGGACAGTTATTCCATTTATTTTGATATGGAAAATCAAGTTTTTGAGATTGACAACGATCATTCTTTTCTGATTGAACTAGAAATAGAAAGCTCTTTTTATAGTTATTGGAATTCTAGTTATCTGAATACTGGGTCTGGGAGTGACGACTCCGACTATGATCATTATATGTATGATACTCAATTTAGTTGGAATAATTACATCAATAGTTGCATTGACAGTTATCTTCGTTCTCAAATAAGTATTGATAGTTATATTTTAAGTGGTAGTGAAAATTACATTTATAGTTATATTTGTGGTGAAAGCGGAAATAGTATTGAAAACGAGAGTTCTGGTCTAAGAACTAGTACGAACGGTAGCGATTTAACTATAAGAGAAAGTTTGAATGATCTCGAAGTACCTAAAAAATACAGGCATTTGTGGGTTCAATGCGAAATTTGCTATGGATTAAATTATAAAAAAATTTTTAAGTCAAGAATGAATATTTGTGAACAATGTGGATATCATTTGAAAATGAGTAGTTCAGATAGAATTGAACTCTTGATTGATCCTGGCACTTGGGATCCTTTGGATGAAGATATGGTATCTCTAGATCCCATTGAATTTCATTCAGAGGAAGAACCTTATAAGAATCGTATTGATTCTTATCAAAGAAAGATAGGATTAACCGACGCTGTTCAAACAGGCACTGGTCAGCTAAATGGCATTCCCGTAGCAGTTGGGGTTATGGATTTTCAGTTTATGGGGGGTAGTATGGGATCCGTAGTAGGCGAGAAAATCACTCGTTTGATCGAGTATGCCGCCAATAAATTTTTACCTCTTGTTCTAGTGTGTGCTTCCGGAGGAGCACGCATGCAAGAAGGAAGTTTAAGCTTGATGCAAATGGCTAAAATATCTTCCGCTTTATATGATTATCAATCAAATAAAAAGTTATTTTTTGTTTCAATCCTTACATCTCCTACAACGGGTGGAGTGACAGCCAGTTTTGGTATGTTGGGGGATATCATTATTGCTGAACCCAACGCCTACGTTGCATTTGCAGGTAAAAGAGTAATTGAACAAACATTGAATAAGACAGTACCTGAAGGTTCACAAGCGTCCGAATTTTTATTTCATAAGGGCTTATTCGATCTAATCGTACCCCGTAATCTTTTAAAGGTCGTTCTGAATGAGTTATTTCAGCTCCACGCTTTCTTTCCTTTGAATCATAAATCAAGTGTAGTTTTAAGTTAATTCACTTTTATTAAAGAAAAAAAAATTAAAGTTCAAATCGTTTTTTAGCGAACAAGTATTCAGTTAGCGAAATCAAAAGCAAAATAAAAATCAAAAGCAAAATAAAATCCGAAGAGTGGGTTTTTTTGTGACATAAGCGTAAATTGTAGAAAGAATCATACAGATAATTTTTTTTTACCTATATTTCTGATTTCTAATTACGAAACCCCTATCAACAAGAGAAAAGATTGAATTCTTTCTTCTACGAAGCAAGTTAAATCTTCTACGAAGCAAGTTAAATAATAAAAAAACGAATTTCTTGGGAGCAGAAAAACTCTTTATTTTTTTTTTTTGTTATAAAAAAAGAAAAAGATAAAAAAAGAAGAATAACAAACAAGCGGATTATCATACATAAGGTTCAGGTAGAAACCTAAATAAGCCCAGTTCTACACTACTATATATTTTATTATATATACTCACTTATAAATACTTAGTATAATTTTTATAGGAATAATTTAGTATAATTTTTATAGGAATAATAATGATTATAAGATATCTTTCTAACAATATAAAAAACAATAAAAGGTAATTAAAGATTAATATAAATAACAGGTAACAGGTATAAATATTAAATCGAGGTGCCCATTCTATGATAATTCTTAACAACTTACCTTCTGTTTTTGTGCCTTTAGTAGGCTTAGTATTTCCGGCAATTGCGATGACTTCTTTATTTCTTTATGTTCAAAAAAACAAGATTTTTTAGATCCGATAGGAGTAAATTTCATCTATTTTTTTTTTTTTTCAAAATTTAGAATAACATAGATATCTATTTAATATAATATGGTATAACATGTGGTTTCTTTCAAACAAAGAGGAACGGGTTCTTTTGCGGACGTAAATGTGCTATATAAGTAAATGGCCTGTTTGAAAAAAAAAATTGGGGCGGATGCCTGACAAAGCCAATGGATCCATATGTGTGTAGATAGGAGATCATATGAAAAGGCTCCTATTATTTTAGATCTAATGAATTCGATGAATTCTTACTAAAGATTCACATCAGAATAGTGCGAGTTGATGAAAGTTACTTTTGAAACAATAAAAGTAAAGTAAAGTCAAATTCTGTTGGGCTAGTCTCCCACTTCCAATAAAACGCAACTGGATCGAGTATGAATTGGCGATCAGAACATATATGGATAGAATTTATAGCGGGGTCTCGAAAAATAACTAATTTCTGCTGGGCCTTAATACTTTTTTTAGGTTCATTGGGGTTTTTGTTGGTTGGAATTTCCAGTTACCTTGGCAGAAATTTGATATCTTTCTTTCCGTTTCAGCAAATAATTTTTTTTCCACAAGGGCTCGTAATGTCTTTCTATGGGATTGCTGGTCTATTTATTAGCTCTTATTTGTGGTGTACAATTTCGTGGAATGTCGGTAGTGGTTATGATCGATTCGATAGAAAAGAAGGAGTAGTGTGTATTTTTCGTTGGGGATTCCCTGGAAAAAATCGTCGCATCTTACTCCGATTCCTTATGAAAGATATTAAGTCTATCAGAATAGAAGCAAAGGAGGATATTTCTGCTAGGCGTGTCCTTTATATGGAAATCAGGGGCCAGGGCGCCATTCCTTTGACTCGTACTGATGAGAATTTGACTCCACGAGAAATTGAGCAAAAAGCTGCAGAATTGGCCTATTTCTTGCGTGTACCAATTTCTTAGTAAGAGCGAAAAAATACAAAATTGAAATTTAAACTCAAATTTCTTCACAATACTAATACTGAGTAACAAAAAAATATATAAATATATATACGGAACGATTAGAAAACAAAGTTTTTTTGTCCGAAAAGATTTTTATGCGTATGTAAATTCAGTAACAAGTTATGTAAATTCAGTAACAAGTAATAAATTGAAATAATAGACTCATCTCATAGATCAAGAAAATAAAACAGTTCGGAATAATATTTAGAATAAAGAAATTCTATTTTTCTTTTCAATATTGGAAATGGGTGCGTTAGATATCAATAGATGATATCTTGTAAAGAATTTCCCCTTATTTTCGCCAATCAACGTTCCTTTTTTTTTTTTCCCTTTTTTGTGCTCCTTAATGAGCAAAAGATTGGACCGCTCGGGCCACTTATAATGATAACTTTGAACGAAAACCTTTCCGTCTTATTTTGCCTTTGCCACTCATTTTTGATCATCATGTCAAAATATTCTTCAGAAACTCCCCTCAATTTGTATGGTCAATTGGTTAATTTTTTGTCGAAATATTTGTTATTTTGATACAAAGGAATTCTTTCATCTCGAAATCGGAATTTGAAGTAGCTATTCAGGCATTCATTGAAACGAGGGAATTACTTCCAATTTGAACAATTGAGATATCGGGAAACAATATTTTTTTTCATTCGTGTACTCTTTCTTATTGGTAGGCAATTTCCGTATTCTTTCTAAATTCTAAGAACTAACCACTGACTCACAAATAAAAAACAGATAATAGGTTCATAGCTTCGAGGCCTTGTAATAGAACTTATGCTTGATAGAAATATTAAATCCTATAGAGTTGACGAATGAGGTGGGTTCATTACAAATTCACAGACGAAAAAATGAAAAAAAAAAAGCATTAATTTCCCTTCTATATCTTACATCTATAGTCTTTTTGCCCAGGTGGATCCCTTTTTTATTTAATAAAAGTCTGGAATCTTGGGTTTTTAATTGGTGGAATACTAGTAAATCCGAAACTTTTTTAAATGATATTCAAGAAAAGAGTATTCTAGAAAAATTCATAGAATTAGAGGAACTCCTTTTTTTGAACGAAATAATAAAGGAATACCCGGAAACGCATCTACAAAAGTTTCGTATCGGAATTCACAAAGAAACGATCCAATTGATAAAGATGTACAACGAGGATCGTATCCATACGATTTTGCACTTTTCGACAAATATAATCTGTTTCGTTATTCTAACTGCCTATTCTATTCTAGGTAACGAAGAACTTATTATTCTTAATTTTTGGGTTCAAGAATTCCTATATAACTTAAGCGACACAATAAAAGCTTTTTCTATTCTTTTATTAACAGATTTGTGTATAGGATTCCATTCACCCCATGGGTGGGAACTAATGATTGGCGCTGTCTACAAAGATTTTGGATTTGCTCATAACGATCAAATTATATCTGGCCTTGTTTCTACCTTTCCAGTCATTATCGATACAATTTTAAAATATTGGATCTTCCGTTATTTAAATCGTGTATCTCCGTCACTTGTAGTGATTTATCATTCAATGAATGACTGAAAAATACCGACCCAATTAGAATTTTTGTTATTTAGTACATAAGCAAAACATTCAAAATCCTCTTTTTTCTATACATCTAAGAGATTCGTTTCGAACTTTTCCTATATTTTACTTCCTATATTTTACTAAAAATTATTCAGTAAATAGCAGCATCGTGGATAGGGAAGTATACTAGCGACCCACCTAATTTTATTGTAAAATTTTTCGGGATCAACGATTGGACCATGCAAACTAGAAAGACCCTTTCTTGGATAAAGGAAGAAATTACTCGTTCCATTTCGGTATCGCTCATGTTATATATAATAACAGGGGCGGGCATTTCAAACGCATATCCCATTTTTGCACAGCAGGGTTATGAAAATCCGCGCGAAGCAACTGGCCGTATTGTATGTGCGAATTGTC